TTCGACGGAAGAATTCTTCGAACAACCCAGCACAATCAACTCCATTTGTTAGAACAGCTTCCTTTGAGTCTCTGCACCTATCCTTTTTTTTATTCTTGCTTTCTGAATCCGTATTTTTTTGTTTTACTTTTGAAAAAGGAGTTGGCTCAGGATTACCCATTTTTATTAATTCCAGGGTTTCTCTGAATTTGAAAGTTTTCACTTAGTAGGTCTCCATACTAAGGCTCAAGCCAATTAAGTCCGTAGCGTCTACCGATTTCGCCATATCCCCTTTTTTTTTAAGATTAGGATCTCAGGGTGATGTCCTTCCCCTTTATTTGATTTTTTTTCTTTCATTTCGGTCGGAACCATCGAATTCATGAGATTTTATATGAATTACTATAAAACCGAAAAATTTTTTGTCTATCTTCTTTCATCTCTATCGGAAGTCTATATTTGAATTTTTTTTGGTCTAATCAGAAATGATTCTATCATTTCTGTAACTACAATTCAATATAGATGTATAATACCATATATATCCTATTCCCCGTTGATTTTGCCATACAATTTTGAATACTCAAAGGGTCGATTCTTTTTTTTTTTTGATGATAGTCTATAAATGAAAGCAGAAGAATAGCTTATTAAGATTCAAAGTTAATCTTTATCGATTCTAATTTTTGTATTTCGATTTTGAAATGAATTTGAAAATTCATAGCTCTACTAAATTAAAAAGAGAAATATAATTTCATATAATTTCTAAATCTACTTGTTCTAGACACAAAATAGAATATAAATAGAGAGAAATAAACTAAATTCAATATTTCTATTTTTTTTCTTTCAAATAGTTATTTGAAATTCGTATCATAAAAGAATAAAAATGAATAAGCCTAAAATAAAATATAGTTTATTTAATTCCAGTGCATGTAGAATTTATGTGAGCCCGCTTAGCTCAGAGGTTAGAGCATCGCATTTGTAATGCGATGGTCATCGGTTCGATTCCGATAGCTGGCTTTTCTCTATTTGCTGGCTTTTCTCTATTTTTAGTTGTATTTGTTCAATCTTTTTATTCTTTATATTATATCGATATTTATTCTATTTATATATATATAAATATATATATATTTTTTTGAAATCGAAGAACAAAGAAAAGAATAAGGGTGCCTTTTTCTTTTTCAAAACGATCTATTATGTTATAGAAACTTCTAACTCTAAATAAAAGAAAAAGGAAAAGAAGAGGGGTCAATCTCGGCCGAACAAATCAGAAAAAACTCTTTCTTTTCTTTTTTTTTACTTATAATACAAAATATATAATATATAAAAAGGTTCGTATATCATGTATATACAATCCATTTCATTATTCATTGTAATACAATACTTCAGGGGATTTCGTTTCATTTATCATTTAGTTCAGTTTTAACTTAGGTTTTTTTGTCATATGGAATATATATATAAATAGAAATTAAAGAAAAGAAATAAAGAAAGGAGTCTTTATGTCGCGTTACCGAGGGCCTCGTTTCAAAAAAATACGCCGTCTAGGGGCTTTACCTGGACTAACTAATAAAAGGCCTAGAACCGGAAGTGATCTTAGAAACCAATCACGTTCCGGGAAAAGATCTCAATATCGTATTCGTCTAGAAGAAAAACAAAAATTGCGTTTTCATTATGGTATTACAGAAAGACAATTACTTAAATATGTCCGTATCGCCAGAAAAGCCAAAGGGTCAACAGGTCAGGTTTTACTACAATTACTTGAAATGCGTTTGGATAACATACTTTTTCGATTGGGTATGGCTCCGACTATTCCTGGAGCTCGCCAATTAGTTAACCATAGACATATTTTAGTTAATGGCCGTATAGTAGATATACCAAGTTATCGTTGCAAACCTCAAGATACTATTATGTCCAGGGATGAACAAAAATCCAGAGTTCTAATTCAAAATTCTCTTGATTCATCCCCCCGGGAGGAATTGCCCAAACATTTAACTCTTCAACCATTCCCGTATAAAGGATTAGTCAATCAAATAATAGATAGTAAGTGGGTCGGTTTGAAAATAAATGAATTACTAGTGGTAGAATATTATTCTCGTCAGACCTAGCCCTAAAAAAATCCGAAGCAAGGGGTTTGGACAATTTGGCCCCTTTCTTCCGACAAAGTAAAATGACTTAAGGTTTAAAGTCGGGGGTTTGATACATATTTCTCCCAATCATATATTCTATCCCATCGTGAACTTTCCTATTGATGTATCATAGTCCACTCTTGACAGTATTTTACGTACCACAGCAATTCGAAATCGAAGAAATATATAAAAAATAGAAATAGAAAGAAGGATCTAACTCTTATGTTCTAATAAGAGTATTTCTTGTTGTTTTATTTGTTACAGTTAGGAATGTTGGCAAATTAAATTAGGTTTTAGGTGAAAATACGGAAAGAGAGGGATTCGAACCCTCGGTAAACAAAAGCCTACATAGCAGTTCCAATGCTACACCTTCAACCACTCGGCCATCTCTCCTACACACTGATTATGACTCAGAAACTGAAAAAATAGCGAGTCATTCCTATGTTCATATTTCTATTACTATTCTACTATTCTCTACTATTCGATTTTGGTTTGGCTAGGTACGACTACGACCAACCCACCAATACTATAAACTAATAGTTAATAGTATAACGATATAGTAATACTATATATTTTCTAAAAAAATTATTTCTCGCAAGTCTTTTCTTGTGAACGAATCCAATAAATAAGAAATAGTTGTATAAGTCGTAGTAGAAAATATATATCTTTATTGAACTTTTTGGAAATGAATCCCTTTTTATGTTATTTTGTACTGTACAAACCCTTTGTTTGTGTAATCATTTTCCCATAAGGGGGAATGAGAAGAATTTTAGAATGGATTGATACCTATGCCTAGATCGAGGATAAATGGAAATTTTATTGATAAGACCTTTTCAATTGTGGCCAATATCTTATTACGAATAATTCCGACAACTTCAGGAGAAAAAGAGGCATTTACTTATTACAGAGATGGTGTGATTTGATTTTCTTTAGTATTTCATTTCCTTTTGCTGTTCCTAGTTTTAGGAGAACGGCACACGATTCGGGATAGAAAGAACAAAAATTCTTACTTCCATATTATAGAAAAAAAAGAAACCTACGCTTGTTGAAGGTGAAGTTTCGAAATAGAACAATCCCTTCTGTCGTGTATCCCCGATTGATGCAACCTCAGATACTATGTTTCAGTTATCGATTTTAGTATTGAGCGAAAGGCGTAACCTTTGTGTTTTGTATTACAGGTCAATCCTACTTCCTAGTAATATAGTACCAATAGGCGGCATAGGGGAAGAAACACTACACTTAGCAATCAACAACACGAAAGCTTTGTTAAAAATTACTTACCTACTCCCTTTCTTTTCGTATCTTATCTGGATTGGGACTAACAAGAATGGTTGGGACAACAAACATCCATCTCGTTCGTACTTTGGATACCCATATAACCATCGAAGACTGTTGAAGTGACTATTTCCTGGAAATTAGGAGGCGTTGAGGACAAAGGAATTGTTGGAGTTATCCTTTCTATTTAGTACGACGACACGCGATTCTAGTAAAAGCTCTTGCGCAAGAAGGTTGGCTAGAGATTTTTGTAAAAACACTAGCCCCGCTGAGTTCATAATGAGAATGTTTTAACCCTTTTTGATTATTCCATGTATTTTTTATTTTCATTATGTATATTAAGGGAGGAGCCGTATGAGGTGAAAATTTCACGTACGGTTCTGGAACGGAGATTCTTTGATTTGAATCGAATAACGACCGTAACGGATGTCAGCTCAATCCGAAGGAAATTATGCGGAAGCTTTACAGAATTATTACGAAGCTATGCGACTAGAAATCGATCCCTACGATCGAAGTTATATACTCTATAATATAGGCCTTATTCACACAAGTAATGGAGAACATACGAAAGCTTTAGAATATTATTTTAGGGCACTTGAACGAAACCCATTCTTACCACAAGCTTTTAATAATATGGCAGTGATCTGTCATTACGTGCGGCTATCTCCACTATAGAAAGAAAAGGGAAGACAAAAACAAAATCTGCTAGTAAATATGAAAACAAGGCTCGCTACAAATGCATCGTCGAAAACGATGATTTCTTTGAGCTGTAGCAAAGAAAGAAACTTCATATTATCATATTAATAGAAGTCAAAACATGCCTAGATCCTTTTTTCTATGTCTATGGATAAAAAAAGGATCTAATTAATAGAGAGGAAGCACCGTAAAGATCAATTAATGAGGTTTTTTGCCAATACATTAAGAAAAGAACTGCTTACTTATGTCTACATATAAAATAGAGAAAAGTTAGGAATTAACTTCTGTAATAGAGTCGATCCACTAAGACTAAGGTATTAAGCGGCGGTGTAGGATCAAATCCCAAAGACAGTAAGTCTTTTCTTTATTACTTATGTTTATGAAGTAAAGCCTTTTTCAAAGATTCTATAGAACTTTCAATATGAAACCGAGATAGTTACCTTGCGGAAAATACGACGGCTAGAAGTAAATACCTATGCTTTTTTCTGCAGGTAGGAGAAAAGATAAAACTGAAACTGATTGTTAATTAAATCAAAAGGAAAGTTTGAAACTCATGTGATTAACCTCTTTTGGTTCCCCTGAACAGTGGTATATAGATCTATAAGAAATCTCATTCAGTTTAACGACACCAAAAGAATTCACTGCGGAGCCGTATGAGGTAGGAAACTCTCAAGTACGGTTCTAAGGGAAGGAATCGACCCACATATTCCTATTCCGACCGGGGAGAACAGGCCATTCAACAGGGGGATTCTGAAATTGCGGAGGCTTGGTTCGATCAAGCCGCTGAGTATTGGAAACAGGCTATAACACTTACTCCTGGAAATTATATTGAAGCGCATAATTGGTTGAAGATCACGGGGCGTTTCGAATAAAAGAAGAAAAATTATTTTTATTAGTTTAAATTTTTTTCTCCTTTGTTTGAATTCATCTTGG